GGGATATATCTCCGACACTTAAGATGGATAAATATGTATCATGATCTATACTATTTATTTTTCAATATAATAAATAAAATATGTATGTCGACCCATATCAATTAATTTATAGAATATATACTCACATAAATTACTTATGTGCCAGGAACCAGATTTGAACTGGTGACACGAGGATTTTCAGTCCTCTGCTCTACCAGCTGAGCTATCCCGACCATTCACGACGCATCATCCTAATTTTATTTTAATATAGGACTTGGATCTATGTCAATTACAAAAATGAAAAAAGTATTACAAAGTATTATACAGTCCCTGATAGGATTTCTTAGATCTTTAAAAATTTATTTTTAAAGTTTCAGTACAAGTAATGGTATGTATTGTTAATTATTCAAATTTTTAATTGGGGATTCCTTGCTCAACGCTGTTCATTTGTACGTGTATCATATATATCATACACAAGGCTTGTGATAAGAAAAAAATTTACGCTCAGATACGGTTGTGAAAGAGTATAATGAGAATGAATGAGAAACATAACGAATTTTGAATCCCTAACAAAATGATAAAGTAAATAATTAGGGAGTCAACCAGGTCGTTTTGGGGATAGAGGGACTTGAACCCTCACGATTTCTAAAGTCGACGGATTTTCCTCTTACTATAAATTTCATTGTTGTCGGTATTGACATGTATAATGGGACTCTATCTTTATTCTCGTCCGATTAATTAATTCTTAAAAAGATCTATCAGACTATGATGGAGTGAATGATTTGATCAATGAATAGTCGATTCTTTTTTCAATTTTGAATCGATTCACAACAATTCTTTCATTTTTCATATAAATATAAAAAATACAGATTCGGGTCGTCATTAATCATTTTGAGATAGTATTTCAGTACTATATGTATGTCTATAAGTTTATCCTTCATACTTTCTGAAGTTTCGATGGAAGGATTCCTTTACTAACACAATGCAGTCAACTCCATTTGTTAGAACAGCTTCCATTGAGTCTCTGCACCTATCCTCTTTTATTCTCGGTTTATGAGTTTATGAAACCCTTGCTTGTTTTCATAAAACAGGATTTGGCTCAGGATTGCCCATTTTTAATTCCAGGGTTTCTCTGAATTTGAAAGTTTTCACTTGGTAGGTTTCCATACCAAGGCTCAATCCAATTAAGTCCGTAGCGTCTACCAATTTCGCCATATCCCCTTTTTTTGTTTTGTGCTGTGATTAGGATCACATTATGATGCCGACCCCTCCTTTTTTTCTTTCATTTATATTATGCTCGAATCGTTGAATTCATTAGATACCCGTTCTTATATTTAAAAGTGTTTTATACTATTTGATTTCTTGTCTATTTTCTTTCATCTATATCGGGGACCTTATTTGGTCCAATCAGAAATGATTCTATCATTTCTATATCAGAAATTCAATATATACCGCATAACATATATATTATACTATAATATATTTATTAATATAAATATATTTATTAAAATACCCCTATTTCTATCATTTTTATCGTGCTATTTTAAATACTTGAAGGGTCGATTCTTTTTTTTTTTTTTTCGTCTTAGCTTTCACCTTTCCGACTGAAACTGGAGAAATCTTTTATTATGATCTGGATTGCACTTTTATCTTTCATTTTTATTCTTATCCTTTTCTTAGGGCAGACCTTCTATAATATAACTAAAAAAAAAATGAAAAGGAAAATTTTAGTATTATTAATTTAAAATTTAATTATTTAATTAATAGCCATAACTACAACTAATAAAATGGCTATAACTAATCATTCTATTAATTTAGAATTATCTTAAAATAATAAATTATTTACTTGTAAAAAAAGCTTTTTTTTATATTTTAATAAAAAAAAGTAAAATAGAATCGTAAAAAAAATCTTACTAGCTTAATTCTAATTAAGATATTGATTATTGATAAACATCTATTTTAGAAATATATCTAAATTAAATATCGCTATATTAATAGGTATGTTATATAATAACATATTCCGATATACAATATGTTTGGAAATTTTATATTCTTATTCTTTATATTTTCATTTTTCTATATATCATATTTCTTATGAAATAGCTAAGAATGAACAGTTAATATCTACGCAGTTTACTAAATTAGTATACGTGTCCAATTTATGTTATGTGAGCCCGCTTAGCTCAGAGGTTAGAGCATCGCATTTGTAATGCGATGGTCATCGGTTCGATTCCGATAGCCGGCTTTTCTCCATTTGTTTGATTTATTTTTTTTTTACATAATTGATAATGTAAAATCAAAGTGAAAGAACCCTTTTTCCAAGGTTCACCGATCTATTTCTATTATCTCGTAGGAACTTCCAATTATGAATAAAAATTGGATTGGAGGAGTTCGGTCTCTGTAGAACAAATCACTCAAGAAAACAAGAAAAGAACCCTTAATTTTATTTATTTATATAATACAATTATTTATATACAATAAGGTTCGGATATTAATACAATTCCTCTAATTATTCTTTGTA